GTATTTTTGATTGGTACCGCAGTGGCCCTTTGGTTGGGTATTGGTGCAACATTACCGATTGATAAATCCCTAACTTTAGGTCTTTTTTAAATTGATTCAATTGTGAAATAAAATATCACGACGTATGTATCTAGGGAACAGTCGCTTCAAAGTGAATTCTCCCTAGATACATCTATTCAATTAAATTATGAATCTATGCTAATTCCGAATATATGAATTGTCCTAAAGATTCAAAACCTATTTTCGGCCTTTTTCTAAAAAAAAGATGAAAAACTCCAATGAATTTAAAACTTATTTTTCGGTAAATCAATTACGAAATTTTTTTCTAGAATGCCTAAAATTTGTTTGACATCTTCTATGCGAAAATGCTCCATTTTCATAAGATCTTCTTGACTGTTATTCAAAAGGTCCAACAATGTATATATATTGGACCTTTTGAGGCAATTATAGATCCTGGGAGGCAATTCTGATTGGTCAATAAAAATCGATTTCAACGCCATTTTTTTTTTATTTTTTGTTAGTTTAGCCAATTTATCATAAAAGGTAAAAGGGGGTAAAGGAACTATGTGTTGATTGCCCTCTAAATTTAAATTTTCTTCTTTGGTATGTAAAAAGGGAATCAATAAATCAATCAAATTCCGGGAGGCTTCGTAAAGTGCTTCTTTAGGAGTTAAACTTCCATTTGTCCATATTTCAAGAAATAGTATCTCTTTGTTACCATTTTCATAAGAATGAATACTATGATTCGCATTTCGAACAGGCATGAATACAGGATCTATAGGATAACTCCCGTCTTGAAAGGTATTTGGCGCTTTTATAAGATATCCGCGATTCTTCTCTATTTGTAATTCAATAACCAACTCAATGGGTTCCGTCAAGCTAGCTATATGCTGTGTATTATCGAGGATTTCTACATAAGGCGGTAAGATGATATCTTGAGCAGTTACATATCCAGGGCCCCTGACACAAATAGATCCTTCACAAGTTCCATAGAGATTACTTCTTAATACGATTTCTTTCAAATTCATTAAAATTTCATGTACTGATTCTTGAATACCCATTATGGTAGAATATTCGTGTGATATTTTCTCAGATTTTGCGCGTGTGATACATGTTCCTTCGATTTCTCCAAGCAAAGCTCTTCGCATTGCAATGCCTATTGTGTCTGCTTGACCTTTCATAAGCGGAGACAGAATAAAGCGCCCATAAAAAAGACGCTTACTGTCTGCTGCTGATTCAACACACTTCCACTGTAGTGTCCGAGTAGATACTGTTATTTTCTCTCGAACCATAATAATATTATTTGATCAGATCATTGAATCATTTATTTCTCTTGTTTCTCTTGCTATTGAAATATCTTCAATTTTTATTTCTACACACGTCTTTTTTTCGGGGGTCTACAGCCATTATGTGGCATAGGGGTTACATCCCGTACGAAAGTTAATAGTATACCACTTCTGCGAATAGCTCGTAATGCTGCGTCTCTTCCCAGACCGGGACCTTTAATCATCACTTCTGCTCGTTGCATACCTTGATCTACTACTGCACGAATAGCATTTCCCGCTGCGGTTTGAGCAGCAAATGGTGTCCCTCTTCTTGTACCTCGGAAGCCACAAGTACCGGCAGAGGACCAAGAAACCACTCGCCCCCGTACATCTGTAACAGTCACAATGGTATTATTGAAACTTGCTTGAATATGAATAACCCCCTTTGGTATTTTACGTGTACTCTTACGTGAACCAATACGTCCACGTGAACCTTTTTTTGGTATAGCTTTTGCCATATTTTATCATCTCATAAATTTGAGTCAGAGATATATGGATATATCCATTTCATGTCAAAACGGATCCCTTTCTTATTTTTATATCGGGTCTTTAACAAGGCTGATTATCCTTGTCTTTGTTTATGTCTTGGGTTGGAACAAATTACTATAATTCGTCCCCGACGACGGATTAGTCGACATTTTTCACAAATTTTACGAACAGAAGCTCTTATTTTCATATTTCCCACTCCTTACTTTAATTTTGAATCCACTTCTCTTGGAAGAAAATAAGTTTCTTGAAATTTTACATTTTGAATCGTATTCCTAGGAAACGAAAGAAATAGTGAAGTTGAAAAAACACCTAATCTTTCGAATCTTTGTTGCGGAGTCGATAAATTATACGACCTCTGGTTGAATCATAACGACTTACTTCAATTTTGACTCTATCTCCTGGCAGTATCCGTATAAAACTACGTCGGATCTTTCCTGAAACATAACCTAAAATCATATCTTCATTATCTAAACGAACCCGGAACATGCCGTTGGGAAGCGATTCAGTAATTAAACCTTCATGAATCCATTTTTGTTCTTTCATTACAGGTAAAACCCCCTTGAAGTATCAACTAGTGGAGGAAGAACCCTATTAGACAACCCACCCCTTCTCTTTTCTTTTTTACAAATAAGAAGTTTCGTATTGAATTCGGATATTAGAAGGATTACCATATATAACACAAAATCTCTCCGCCTATTCTTTCTAGTCGAGCCTCTCGGTCTGTCATTATACCCCGAGAGGTAGAAAGAATTACAATCCCCATCCCACCTAAAATTCTAGGAATTCTTTGATAGTTAGAATAGATTCGTAGACCCGGCCGACTGATCCGTTTTAAATTTAAAAGATTTCTATAAGTCCTTTTCCTATTCCGTCTATGTCGTAGGGTTAAAACCAAAAAAGATTTGTTGTTTTCTCGATGTTTTCTCACGTTTTCGATAAAACCCTCTCGTAAAAGTATTTTAACAATACTTTGGCTGATATTAGTAGATGCTACTCGAACCACGCTTTTTCTATACATATCGGCATTTCGTATAGAGGTTATTATGTCAGCAATAGTATCACTACCCATGATTAATTAAAATTATTGGTGCCTCCAAATTTGGATATAATCAACATGTTTTTCTTTTTTTTTTTTTTACGTATTTGTTTATGAATATTAATTTTGAAAGGTATATACGTGAGACAAAATTTACTAAATGAATCTTAATCTATTTCTTTTAAATACCCTACTATAACCATATATAACCATATCGTGGTCTCATTTTATAATACCTCGGGAGCTAATGAAACTATTTTAGTAAAATTGAACTGTCTCAATTCTCGGGCAATCGCACCAAAAACTCGCGTTCCTTTTGGATTTCCTTCTTGATCAATCACAACTGCAGCATTGTCATCATATCGTATTATCATACCGTTGTCACGTTTAAGTTCTTTACAAGTACGGACAATTACAGCTCTGACCACTTCTGATCTTTCTAGAGGCATGTTTGGAACTGCGTCTTTGATCACAGCAACAATAACGTCACCAATATGAGCATATCGACGATTGCTAGCTCCTATGATTCGAATACACATCAATTCTCGAGCCCCGCTGTTATCTGCTACATTCAAATGGGTCTGAGGTTGAATCATATCATTTTTTTATCTGTTTTTTACAATACAAAGGCCGAAGAAAAAAAGAAATATTGTTTGTCCAAAAAAAAGAAACTTACACCCGCTATTTTTTTTACCCAAGGCCTATTTCTTTTTTATCCCGAAATGATGAATTGAGCTCGTATAGGCATTTTGGACGCTGCTATTGAAATAGCCCTTCTGGCTATATTTTCTGTTACTCCACCCATTTCATAAAGTATTCGACCTGGTTTAACAACAGCTACCCAATATTCGGGAGAGCCTTTACCTGAACCCATACGCGTTTCTGCGGGCCTTACTGTAACTGGTTTATCTGGAAATATACGGACCCATATTTTTCCACCGCGACGTGCATTTCGTGTCATTGCTCGTCGACCTGCTTCTATTTGTCTAGATGTGATCCAAGCGGGTTCAAGTGCCTGAAGAGCGTATTTACCAAAACAGATATTATTACCTCGATAAGATATTCCCTTCATTCTTCCTCTATGTTGTTTACGGAATCTGGTTCTTTTGGGGTTATAGTTGATGGTTTGTTTTGAATTCCATCTCTACTACAGAACCGGACGTGAGAGTTTCTTCTCATCCAGCTCCTCGCGAATAAAATGAATTCAAATTAAAGATTTTGAATTCAATTAAGATAGAATATAATTTGAATGAAGATACACATGTATTTAATAAGTAATATACTGAATCATGGATTTCATTTAATCTAGATCAAATCTATTATGAATTTGTATATCTTGTTTGTATAGATAACTAAATATATTAAATAACTTATTAAATAACATAACGATACGATTTTTTCTTATATTTATTTTATCTATTTTAGAATGTTAAAACGAATCTTTCTTTTGTTTTACTCTTTATCGTATTGGATTGACCAAAATTTAGCAATCCAAGAAAATAAAGTTTTCGCGGGCGAATATTTACTCTTTCAATTTCTATTTCAGTTCTATCATTAGTTCATAACTTTTCCGAATAGATGAATTGGTCTCTGGTTGGTTCCGCCATCCCGATCCATGAATCATTCGAATTCAGTTTCACTAGAATCTTTTGAATTCACAGGTTCCATCGTTCCCATCTCTTCTTACTTAATGGTTAGGTCTGAATTCTACAATGGAGCTATTAGTTCTTGAGTCAATATTCTTAGCCTTTATTGGCTCGAAGCTCTTTATTTTTTGTTCGATGAGCAGATCCATTTAATGTTAATTATGAATCCGTATTGATGCTTTATTACACAGCTTTTTTCTGAGATGACTCATAGACCTTACATATTGGAATTCTATATCATCAATATTCTTTTTCTTTCTTTCTCTCATCCTTCCATTTATCCATACCCTTTCTTTTTTATTTCGATTGACAACTTAGAAGCATATTTTCTTAATATTAATAAATAATAAAAAAATAATAAAAAAAGATTTCAGTTGCTACAACAATATGAACAATATATCATATCTTGACTGATTCTTTGGATCCAGATAATACGAAGTGATGAGTTGGTTATTACTTCTATAGTTATAGTTATTTGTTTATACCGTGGGGCTGCTTTTTTAT